AAACCTTCGTGCTGAAACAGCAACTTCTTCTGTAGAAGTAAAAAGAGCGGTTTACTATTGGGATCTAGAACCAGCATGAGATAGAAAAAGCGGGGACGTCCACCAAGGCATTGAGCAAGGAAGAGAAAAAGAAATGAATCCAGAGTATTCGTAATAGGCACCGAAGACCGAAGCACCGCTGAGAGAGGAACTCCTTAGTAACCTCTTTTAGAACCTCTAAATCCCTCTAGGCAGAGCTCCACTCGTAGCTGACTTAGCTCAATTGCTGCTTCAACCCATAAATCCTTTGGATCAGTCGATAACAGAACTCAAGAAAAAGAAAGCTTCCTTACCAATAAAGAAAGGAATGCTTACTTAGAGTAGCGAAAGGCGGGCACCCTTTTTTCCTTCTTATTGAGATGATGCTATGGATACCCGGTCTTTTTTTTAGTTTAGGACGTCGGCGCCAAAGACACCATTTAGAGATTTGCTTTGTGCGGGGGTCTAACTCAAGAGTATATGGGCGGGTTGACTTCCGTGATCCGCCTTCCATACCACGAGTTCGGTGAGAGACTGCTGCCAACTCCTTCTGCTCTGGAAGTTGATTTGCCTCATTTGCTATGGTTCATGAAGGCCTCTCGGGAAAGCTTTATTAAGAAGAATCTATATGCTCTACACGAATTCCCATCGTCAGCTGCGAAGACCCGCGGCTTCTTCTATTTGCAGTGGTGAAGCTACTCGTGATGAAGCTAGCTTTCCGGAACGGGCTGCTCCATCTTTCCTTGGGTAAATGTTCGAGACGGCTAGTCATTGAAGAGTTTCTTTGCTTTCAACCCCTGCCTGCTCGTCGTGTGCAAGGGAAGGTCTCATCTGTGATACTATTGAGACCGTGGAATAGGATGTGAAGCCTGTTTCTGAACACCGTTTCTTGTCATTCCTGGTCTATTTGTAGTTCCGGTTTGGTTCTAACATGTAGTTCTAACTAAAAAAGATAAGATAAAAAAGAAGTGAGACTTTCCTTTCCAAGGTCTTGCCCCCCTTTCTTTTTCCCCGTCTACTATCCAAATGCAATGGCTGTATGCTGTTTTACTCTAAGGGCTTTCGTGGTTATGCACCCTGCCCCCTTAGACCATTGAAGTGAAGGAAGGACCTTTTTTTGCGCTTTGTCTTTATTTCTTATAGCTTTCTGTCTGAGCTGTCAAGCTGAAGGGAGTCCGCTATGTATCTAGTCTAGTACACGACCATATCAATTCAATTAGATGTAGGTGCCATTCAACTAAAATCCAATTTCCTATATAAAGAGAAAGTTCGTTTCAATCGAATGCGGAAAACTCATCATAAAGGCGGTGATCACTAATGCTTTTAGTTTGAGTTGGCTTCCGAGGTGTCCGGTGAAGAAGATGATACCGAATCCTCAAGGCATCCCTACTCCGTGTGGCTAGTCACTCTTGGCCAACTCCATCCGGTCGAGCTACCACGCTGATCCCATTCATTGCTTTAAATCGGGGTGAAAGGCTAGTTCAAGGTCTTTTCGATAAATGACGTCGTATCTCCGGTCGAGTGGAACCAAGGCTCCTGGCCGATTTAAATAATAAATAGATATGACCTCTAAGATAAGGTGAGACCTCATGCTTGTAGCTTCTCTTCTTGCTACTCGCTACTAATAAAGAAATGGCGTGATAGAAGATAAAATTATCCCTGTATCCCCCCCTAAATCAAGATGAGATGGGCGGGTTCAGTCTGATTTTCAAATGCCGTTGACTTCGACCTTTAGCGATTCGCCCCTGAACCTAGAAAAAAAAACCTATGAAGCCTTCCTCCCTTCGGCTTTCAGAGTTTTGAACTAAGCGGACTTTGCATTGGCAGCTGAGCTTCTTCCGATCCTCACTCAGGCAATCAAGGAAAGAAGTATTGGTAAGAGTGATGTTATACTATTCAATGGTACGAAGTCACTCGACTCATATCGAGAAAGTCAAATACGATGACAGACAAAACAAGGGAAGCTGAGAAGGGATGCCCTCAGCCGATGGTAGACAAAGTGAAAAGAAGAATTGCAGTTCACAGAAGAGAAGTTCAAAGAAATTCTTTACCGAAAGAAGGGAATTGCTTTCCTCTTTCCCGGCCTTGCTTTCACTAGTTAAACTACCGCAGGTTCTGGATCGATTGGATCAACTACAACTGGGATGAGATGAACAGAAGGGTGTAACACAATCAATCCGCTTCGTAACTGGAAGGCCGGACCGAAACATTCACAGGTTCAACAAGCTCAATAGCCCCCAGCTTGTTCGTTTTACTCACCGTCAGCCTTACTACTCACTACTTATTCGATTACCAGCTTTCTCTGACGCCCGTCCCCGGTCCTGACCCGCTCCTTTTATCATGACATTGAGATCTGTCTCCCTTCCTTCTCAATGCGATTCGATCCGGACCTTGATTGACATGCTGCAATTCTTTCTTGAGTCACGCTATTTGGCACATAGGCATTCACTTTTTATCTGCCTATACGAACGAGCCATATCATTTGTTCTCTAGTGGGTGCCTCTTCTTCCTCTCTCTCTCCCACTGCTACCCGATCAGATGCACCTCTTATGCTTTTACTGGATATGGAACTGTTGGATCATTCACTGGGGGTCTCAATCCATCGATCTAGTGGTTATGGATTCGCTCGCCCCTGCTCCGGATCTGCTGCTTTCTCTATTGCCCCTACCTCTATGGTCCACGCCACTGAAACTAGGTGTCCCACTTATTGATAGTGCAGTTCCGCTTGGTGGGCTTCCTCCCTTCTTTTACTTTTTTTCGAGTAGCTCTTCTCGGTTGCTCAACCCTGCTCCTTGTCCATTCTGCTTTCGTTATTTCGGATTCCAGGGTGCCCCTAAGCTAAGGGAGGTAACTTCCAATTCATTCACCTGGTATGACTGCTTTCATCCCATAACCCTGGGAGTATCGCCGGTGTAAGTCCGAATTCCGAGACCCCCAAAGTTCGAGTGAACCCTTTCGTGCCAATCTCGATATGTGTCTGTCATCTTCCAGGGGGAATGAAGTACTTCTACGCTCTCCTTCTGCTTTCTGGATGATTAGAGATCTTACTAGCAAAAGGGAGAAAAGCTTACCTTAGCTTTAGCTACGGTTAAGTCATCACTTCGGCTAGTTCGTAAAAGAGCAAGGAAGCACTAGTCCGAGTACACGAAGACGCTGCCCTATCTATCTTTCTCCTCTCGAGAACGGTAACAGGCAGACGTAGCACACGCACTTTACTAATAGCGGGAATCACAGACCAGCCCTACAGTTCCTCTCTTTCGAGAGTCGAAATAGGATCGGGAACAATAGGAATGTCACCATCCTTATACAATTGATAACAAGCGATCGGACTCAAAATTGGGTACTACTATAAGTCACATTCCTAGCGAGGCATGACAGAACCTAAGTCTTTACCAATGAAACATGGATTTTTTCCAATGCCAATGAGTCCTTTTAGTCTCCTCCGTCATGAAGACTCAACTAAGGCAACTCACGCCACCCGGGGCGCCTTCACCGACTCAGGACAGGAGCTCAGCATCGTGCGGTTCACCCAAAATGCGCATGTGCCTTATCTCTCTCCCCAACGACTGTGTAACGGAGCCACCGCCTACTTACTCGGGGTTGGAATGGTATAAATAAGGTTATGCTGGGGGGTTGTATACGATACGGTGGTTTCAGTGATAATAAAAGCAGTACGGTTCTAGCAAGCAAGTAAGCCAATCAGTGCTGCTGTTCTGTTCCTCAAGGTGGTTCAATCCCACCCGAGAAAGGCATAGGCGGCGATACAGTGATAGAAAGTCCCTCAATCAGGCCTTCATTCAGGCTAACGGTTGGCATTTCTGTAATTCCTCGAGCTAAGTAGGTAGGGAAGGCTATCGCATCGGTAACTGGGTGTTAAGCGGGTCCATCCACTCGAGCCTCGGAGTCTAAAGAGGAAGCCCTATCGCCCGAGAAGAGGGGGTTGAGATTTTATGTTTAGGGATATTCCTTTTTCTTGTTCCATTGTATACTTGTCGTACAGTCAATAGAGTACGCTTGTTGTTTGACTTTAGATCCCTATTGTGGGTAAGTAATGACTCCTCTCCCACTGAACTCTGTTTTTTCTTTACATGGTATCAGAGCGATGAAAGAACCCGGCCAGAATTGTTTGCCGGATTATTTCCGGAAAGCTTGTGGTCTTTCTCCCGTTCCCTAATTCGGGTCTTTCTCTCTCCCGGATCCTTTTTTTTCGAAGTCTTCAATTCTGGTCGTAGAAGAGCCATGTGCTTTTACTTGACTTGATTTTGATTGTAGCTCTTTTGAAGCTTTTGAATCAGCTGTGAAGTCTCTTTGCAGTCCGTAAAGTGGAATTTTACCTATGTCCCATCAGCCTCCAATGTAAGCTCGTTCCTCACTCGTGCCATACGTGGGGTTATTCAATGAGCGAAGAACAATAAGGGGATCCTCCCAGCCGGACTCTACCTGCCGGGCCAGTGTATTCGGGAACCTCCGGGGAAATACATTAAGAAGTGCGAAAAGGCTCATCACTCTAATGTCTCGCCCAGGTCGAAAGGGTTCTAAGCCTTTGCCCCTTCCTTAGCTACTGACGACAGAATGGTTGGCACATTATTAAGAATTCCAGGTTATATGAACGATACGCTAGTTCGGGTCTTGAAAATCCTTTCTTCAATGTCCAGAGAGTGACTCTTTCCTGCTTCCGATGGCAACTGGCTTGGAAGTGGACTTGATTGATTGTCTTCCCCATATGAGACGAGGGGAATCTTCGGATTCTTTAGGAGTATCTAAGAGATGTTCTAAGATACTATTAAGATAAGAGGTTCCCCACAATCACAGGGAGATATTACCTGAGGATGGTTACTACAGATCCCTTCTATATAGATATTTTTAGCTACCTTTAAAAGAAATCCCATATCGGGAGAAATTAGGGCTGCTGGTTTGAAGCACAATGGAGCAGGGGACAACATAGACCATAGACCGAAAAAGAGTAGAAGAGAAGTAAGAAC